TGTGAACTCCAACCTTCCCCTCTAGCCAAGTCAAGCTTTTGCAGCTCTATATCCAATTCCTACTGCTAAGCTACATTTCCCACCTTCAAGCTAGTCGAACTAGAGCCTTATGCCAATGAGAACCAAGAGAAGAAGGAAATTGGATTCCCAAGGACACATCTATACTACGCTATTCTTCGGATTTGATTCTTTCTTCCTTTTTTTTAAAGAAGATTTCCGGCGAGATCAAGCTCCCTTACGACATCTAAAAACTCCTCGACTTCAACTAAAGGCACAAGGGAATCAAGAGTTCAAGAGCACAGAACAGAGGAAATGCACATGGGTCTCCTTGAATAACGAAGTCTAAGATAAAGAAAGAAAGGTAGAGCGGGCTTCTAGTTGCTCTGCTTGGATTGGCATGGCTGTCCCCCTTTGCTGGTTGAGGCTTGGCCTTTGACTCTGCTTGCCTCTACTTTTCATGTCAAGCGTACAAGTGTTGTTTAGTGGGATTTACCTTTCAAGACAGGAATTGTTTTTCATCTTCTCGGAAAAGACCCTGTATAAGTCGACGTCTTAACCTGACTTCCTGAGCTCAGTTGATTGTTGAAGCAGTAGCTCTGGATCGAGAGCTGGATGCTTACCTTATTATTATTAAAAGGGGAAAGGCGTAGGCGTAGGCTAAAAGAAAGCACCTTCCTCAGGGCGTGAAGCGCTATGTTAGTCTTTCGTTTCCTACTTGATTTGTTTCCCCCTTTACTGAAAAGGTCAAATCGGTTCCCTCCTTATACAAACCAGATAGATAAGGTTTCGAGTGTCCATCATGTTGATGGATCCTTTCTTGACGGTTTTCTAGTTTAGAGAAAATCTTTCATTCTCGATTCAAACCAATCCGGATTCAGAGTCGACCATTTCTTCTGGCACTTGATCTGAACTTTCATTACGGTTACGGTGCTTTGCCTCCTCTGCAAGAGGACGGGGTCTCGGCAACAGGCCTCCTCTACCTTTTTTCTTTTTTCGGTATATCACATCTATTGTTTTAATCTTCCCCGTCTCTCCATCATAAATTCAAAGAAAGACTCGCAGGCAAACCCGTTATTCAAGGGGATGAATCAGGTGCAGGGGTTAGCTTCGGATTCGTATAGGTGATATGATAAAGAGCATGTGGGTTTTTTTTACTTCCTTAGAGGAGAAGCCAATGAATTGTGTGATTTGACTGTTCTCGGTAAAGTAGTTAAACAGCTAGTGGCGTGTATCAAAGGTTATCTTGTGCGTCTGTTCGCAGGAGATGAAAAAGGCTTTGATTGTGTAATAGCTTTGTGCTTATTAGGTCCCTATTTTCTTTTTTTTGAAAAATTCAAATAGTGTCCATTGAGACCTTATAGTTATAGAGTGACCGTTTACACACCTTCTCGGGCCAGTGTAGTGGTCCCATTATGACAGTGAAACGATCAAAAGATGCCGATTAGAAAGGCAGGGCCGAAGCTTTACTAATAAGGACTAGTCTTGCTTCTCCAGCTCCACCAGAGCATTTAAAAAGAGTGCTCGGGAATAAAGCCTAATCAAAGCGGGCAAACAGAAAGATCGTGTAACTTGACAGGTGCAGCCACGACGGCTTGTTCCTCAACCGCAGTAGTTCTTTTTCTTCTTCTTCTTTTTTCAGAGGTCGATTCAGCAGCTTCAGTGACCTCCATGGTTAGTCTTTGTATTGCAGGTTCTAATCCTGCAATGGATTCTTGTTGGCCAGTCTCAGGAGGGATAGCTTCGCTCCTGGGTTCCAGGGGTGGCTCCATCTCGGTTGTGGATCTAATCAGCTCCATCAGACCTCCCGCCTCCACAGTGAAGCTTCCGGCCACTGCTTCCACAGCAGGACAGGAGTAGAAGTGAGCGCTTCAGGTGGATAAGCTTCGACGCTCTCAACCTGGTTTGGATCGTTTGACTATGGCTCCGCGTTCTTTACAATCAAAAGCTCGATCACGAGGGTCCAAATCAAGGTCTCCATCTCGCCTTATTAAATAAGTTCGGGCAAATCTACATTTGAAGAAGTTATAGGTATAGGTCGGGAGATGGGATTGGATCCGGAATAAGAATTGGCTTTGCATCATCTGGAACTAAATAAGCTTCGGGTTTTTGATTTCAATTAGAATCTGCATATGGAATTCGAACCGGGCTACCCCATGATCGTGATATGATATCATCATTAGGTGGTGAGAAACCACGCCTTATGACGAAAGGGGAGCATTACGTCCGATCAAGACACCAGTCTGCCCCCTAATAGAGGGTGCTACGGAAGAAATTAGGCGCTGAACTGAGGTTTAGCAGTGCTTATCACTCAGGACGGCCAGACTCCAGTCGTCGGTTTACTGGAAGACTTGCTGAGGAGCTTAGTGCAAGGGAGACCGAGCAAGTGGGAATAAGTTCTTCCAACTGCAGAGTTTGCCTATAAAAACGATGTAAATCGGCCTATGTTAAGTAAGGGGGGAAGTAACCATTGTTGGAAAGGAGGTTTCGTTCAATAAAACCCGAATCAGGGTATGGGCATTTCAGTTGAGGATTTTATTACTATGAAAAGAAAGTTATGAAATTTGTTTTTCATTTCATTTGCCCCCGCTCACTGCTACGGCTCTCCTCCCATTCGTTCGATAATAAGATAGATCCTCCCCCAGGGGAAAAGAATCCTCAACTTAGATTAGTTGGGAATCCCCCCAACAATATGAGTATTAAGTGCTTTCAAGTCCCGAATCCGAATCTAGCTTTCCTCGACCTGAAAGCCATTTTCCTAGTTCGCGATTTAGAGCATCCTGATCTACGACCAACCTGACTCAAAAGTAAAGGCGAATGGGGTTCCTGACCAATGAGCAGCGCCGGCAGAACGATTTCAAAGAGCACCAATTCACTGATATTGAAAGCAAAGCGCCTTTTGAATCAAAATAGCGGGGGCCTTGCTCAAATGGATGATTGATAGTTTTCGATAAGAAGAAAGGTGTTGGTCTGTCTTATCCTATGATAAGAACATTCAAACCATATCGTAGCATGCGTATGGAAGAAAGGGCTTCTCAATAGGAATTCTTGGCCCCAACCCATTTACCACCTCTCATCCCAAATCTGTCTCTTCCTGCATTTGTGTAGCCAGCCTTTTATCAAGATGAGGTGCTTCGGAAGACGCTTTCGGGCCCGAATTCAAATGAGTGGTCGACAAAAGGAACTTTCTTAGTGGAATTTGTGGAAACCGTCCCGTCCGCTGGCTCCTGTTCGGACGTCCTCCTTTTCACAATAACCCCTTTGTTGTGAGATACGGTGCTTTCCCATCAGGGGTTCGGAGCTTTTCAACAGACGGGCATAATCTTGGCCTATTGAATGAGCAATTCAATCCAAAATAGATCGTCAATTATATGCTATCAATCGATATTTCGTTTTTATTATGATACGAATCCGACGATCTGAGTTCAAGCCGTTGGAATAGGTTCGACAGTGGATCACAAGTCCTTGGCGATCTCATCTATCTAATGAATGGAGGTCACTATAACTATAATAAGGGTCAGGGTCAGCCCTGCATGCACTCCCCTTCTCCTCAACAGGAATCTCGCAAGGCCCTTCCATAGAGAGTTTCATTAATTGGCGAAAAGCCCATTCAGTGACTTCGGCACATATCTGGGCCTTATCAAGATGGGTGGCCGAAAGATGTCTGTTGTGATCTAGCCCCATCCTTCTCCTGAAAAGGGCTTTAGAAGATAGTGCCGACTTACTGATCTGACGGGTCGTGTCTGAGACGAACTGGCTATCAGATCTGATACTACCTCCAGGGCTCTTTGAAGAGTTTAGCACTCCGCCCTTTTGTCGCTGTAATGATAGGATGGATCAAAAAAGGGAGAGAACGCATCAGAGTTGGAAGGGAGCCCCCGGGTTGTTAGCTAAGCAACCTATGGCATTGGTCGTTCCTTCCTCTGATTGACCTCCAGTTTCTATAGTTATGCTAACTGCTTAGGAATGAAAAATCGGAGTTGCAGGGTCCCGCTCGCTGAGCTCTCTCTTGGGCTGTGAAAGCGGTGCGAAAGAAGTTGGTTGGGCTACCTTGCCTTGAGAGCTTCCCCGGTCACTGAGTCTGTGATTTTATTGCTTGTATTTGCTTCCATCTCGAAATGTTCTTTCATGATTGTATGTAAAAAAGTTATCGGGCATAAGCATAGGCATATGATGAGTTGAAAGCTTAAGAGGTGGGGAAAACCCTATATAGGTCTAGGAGCATATTTCAACTCTTTTTTGTGTAAATTCAATGCTTTGCTTGTGGATTGGAAATGCGATAAGGTCAGCCCCTGACTCTTATATATCAGCATAGCTTCGTAATTAAACTTCTTGCACATCTGCTCTGAAAGTGATCTTTCCGAATCAAGATATAGAATATGGGCAACCTGCTTCCCTAGCAAGAAGGGAGACAAAAGATTGCATTCATGTCTCTTTCACTTTATTTAGTGTGTCACGCTGGGAATTGATAAATGACTTTCTATCTCCGTTGAAGTGAAAGCTTACTTGATCGATGTATGGGATATACCTGAAAGGGCAGTGCCACAAGGCTGCTACGCACCTGCTACGCTTGTGCTAATCAAGCCAAGACTTTATGCTCTGCTCTGCGCGCTTTTGCTTTTTATCCGATCCCGGCATAGCGCTTTGCTTTCGGTTCTTCGGAGGAAACCTTACCAGACCACCACCTGCCTTCGTGGCTTGTGTGCTTTTTCATACATAGACGAACAGGGCCTACAGAAGTCAACCTTTCTACTAAATGCACACGCTTTACTGTGCGGACGGAAAGCCCTCGATTAATGCCATGGCTAGAATAAGACAGCTTCGAAGACGAATAATGCTATGGAAAACCCTACACTTATCTTTTATCTGTCTCCCACCCCATTCTTTCCCTAAGAAGAGGGGCTCGACCGTCAACCTAAGTTAACTCTTTTTGGTACCCCATACCCGGTCCTCTTGCTTAGTATGAATTCGCTTCCTAGGAGCCCACGCCCCATCGTGCAAAT